GATCCCCATTAATGGATCAGATCACACCAATCTTAATCCTTTTTATTCCAAGGCAAGTATTAAACAATCACTTATTCGTCATCAAGGAACTATTCGTACGTTGTTGAATAAAAATAAGGAATGCCAATCCTTGATAACTTTGTCATCATCTAATTGTTCTCGAATAGATCCATTCAACAGGTTGAAATATCACAACAACATGATAAAAAAATCAAATAAAAGAGATATGCTACCCCCAATTCGTAATTTGTTGGGTCCTTTAGGAATTATCCCTAAAATTACGAATTTTTTTTCATTTTATTATTTAATAACTCATAATCAAATCTTGGTAAAAAAAAATTCGCAGCTTGACAATTTAAAACGGACTTCCCCAGTACTTAAATATTATTTAATAGATGAAAATGGACGAATTTTTAATCCGGACCCATCCATTAACATGATTTTGAATCCATTCAATTGGAATTGGTATTTTATCCATCACGATTATTGTGAAGAAACATCGACAATAATTAACCTTGGACAGTTTTTTTGTGAAAATGTATGTATATCGAAATCTGGACCACATCTAAAATCGGGGCAGGTTCTAATTGTTGATGTTGACTCTTTAGTAATAAGATCTGCAAAGCCCTATTTGGCTACTCCAGGAGCAACCGTTCATGGCCATTATGGGGAAATCCTTTACGAAGGAGATACATTAGTTACATTTATATATGAAAAATCGAGATCGGGTGATATAACGCAAGGTCTTCCAAAAGTAGAACAAGTGTTAGAAGTTCGTTCGATTGATTCAATATCAATGAACTTGGAAAACCGGGTTGAAGGTTGGAACGAACGTATAACAAGAACTCTTGGGATTCCTTGGGGATTCTTGATTGGCGCTGAGCTAACCATAGCACAAAGTCGTATATCTTTGGTTAATAAGATTCAAAAGGTTTATCGCTCGCAGGGCGTGCAGATACATAATAGGCATATAGAAATTATTGTACGTCAAATAACATCAAAAGTGTTGGTTTCAGAAGATGGAATGTCTAATGTTTTTTCACCCGGTGAATTAATTGGATTGTTGAGGGCGGAACGAACGGGGCGCGCTTTGGAAGAAGCGATCTGTTACCGAGCCGTTTTATTAGGAATAACGAGGGCATCTCTGAATACTCAAAGTTTCATATCTGAAGCGAGTTTTCAAGAAACTGCTAGAGTTTTAGCAAAAGCCGCTTTACGAGGTCGTATTGATTGGTTGAAAGGACTGAAAGAGAATGTTGTTCTGGGGGGTATGATACCCGTTGGTACTGGATTCAAGGGATTAGTGCACCGTTTAAGCAATATTTCTTTGGAAATCGAAAAGAAGAATCTATTCAAGGGAGGCATGAGAGATATTTTGTTCCACCACAAAGAATTGTTTGATTCTTGCATCCCCAGGAATTTCCCCGATACATCAGAACAATTATTTACAAGGTTTACTGATTGATTCCTAAGAATGGATTCATCCTTTTCATTTAATTATTAATTAGAATTAGAACTATCCGACTTTTGGTTGTTAAAAAAACAATGTAATGTGTTAATTTTTTTTAATAAAAAAAAAGAACGAATAGGAAGGAATTAATAGCTCGGGCCGTGCATTACTGCGCAATCTCCGGTAGAAAGGTTCCATCGGAACAATTTTTGATTTCATCAGGTACCTCGTATAAAAAAGAGGAAATGTGGGGAGAAATGACAAGAAGGTATTGGAACATAAATTTGGAAGAGATGATGGAAGCGGGAGTTCATTTTGGTCATGGTACTAGAAAGTGGAATCCTAGAATGGCACCTTATATCTCTGCAAAGCGTAAAGGTATTCATATTATAAATCTTACTAGAACTGCTCGTTTTTTATCAGAAGCTTGTGATTTAGTTTTTGATGCAGCAAGTCGAGGAAAACAATTTTTAATCGTTGGTACAAAAAATAAAGCAGCTGATTCAGTAGCATCGGCTGCAATAAGGGCTCGGTGTCATTATGTTAATAAAAAATGGCTCGGTGGTATGTTAACGAATTGGTCCACTACAGAAACAAGACTTCATAAGTTCAGGGACTTGAGAGCAGAGCAAAAGATGGGAAGACTCAACCATCTTCCGAAACGAGATTCAGCAATGCTCAAGAGACAATTATCTCACTTGCAAACATATCTAGGCGGCATCAAATATATGACGGGATTGCCCGATATTGTAATCATCGTTGATCAGCAAGAAGAATATACGGCTCTTCGAGAGTGTATTACTTTGGGAATTCCAACAATTTGTTTAATCGATACAAATTGCGACCCGGATCTTGCAGATATTTCGATTCCAGCCAATGATGACGCGATAGCTTCAATCCGATTAATTCTTACTAAACTAGTATCCGCAATTTGTGAGGGTCGTTCTAGCTATATAAGAAATCGTTGATTAATAATAAGATAAGTCAATTACTTCGTGAATTCCATAAATTTATGGAATCGGTTACTTTACTATATCCTGAATATTGAAAAAGAGATCCAAATTGCTGCGTATATTTTGTAATTACTCCGTATCTAAAAAAAAGAAATTCAAGTAGGTGAATCGATAAAGAGAGAGTTGAATCAAAATAATTCCTTTTTAAGTTCTATTTCTGTCAGAGGGCAATATGAATGTTCTACCATGTTCCGTCAACACACTAAAAGGGTTATATGATATATCCGGTGTAGAAGTAGGCCAACATTTCTATTGGCAAATAGGGGGTTTCCAAGTCCATGCCCAAGTACTTATTACTTCTTGGTTCGTAATTGCTATCTTATTAGGTTCCGCTATTATAGCTGTTCGCAATCCACAAACCATTCCAACCGACGGTCAGAATTTTTTTGAATATGTCCTTGAATTCATTCGAGATTTGAGCAAAACCCAAATTGGAGAAGAGTATGGTCCTTGGGTTCCTTTTATTGGAACTATGTTCTTATTTATTTTTGTTTCCAACTGGTCAGGGGCTCTTTTACCTTGGAAAATCATACAATTACCTCATGGGGAGTTGGCCGCACCCACGAATGATATAAATACTACTGTTGCTTTAGCTTTACCTACGTCAGTAGCATATTTCTATGCGGGTCTTACAAAAAAAGGATTGGGTTATTTCGGTAAATATATTCAACCAACTCCAATACTTTTACCAATTAACATCCTAGAAGATTTCACAAAACCCTTATCACTTAGTTTTCGACTTTTTGGTAATATATTGGCTGATGAATTAGTAGTTGTTGTTCTTGTTTCTTTAGTACCTTCAGTAGTTCCTATACCTGTTATGTTCCTTGGATTATTTACAAGTGGTATTCAAGCTCTTATTTTTGCAACTTTAGCCGCGGCTTATATAGGGGAATCCATGGAGGGTCATCATTGACTCTTTTTCAAAATATGCTTTTTTGATACCAACGCAATGGATGGGCATCTTGTATAAGCTATTTTGGAACAGAATAGAATAAATACAATATATATGATTTAGAGTAGTAATCAAAAAAATTCAATTTTCTTTATACTTGCATTAATACGGGATAACCATAATGAAAAGGAAAGCTGTAAATTTACAAATACGATTTTTCCAAAATGGGGTAGGGATGGGTCCCACTGGGTATATGTAATTTATTTAATGCTTGTAAGCCAACTCTTATATATGTTTCAAAGAATGATTCCATATCTATAATCGGGTTGCATATAAGATGTAAATTTTTGGTTTACGTTAAGGAAGAAAGCCGTGTATATGTGATAGTAGATATTTACTAGTTCTATATGAACTATTCATATATCGTATTTATTTTGCTACTCTACCGTGAATTTAGATAGAAATTACAATAGAAGCCCTCTCAGTTCGTCTGGGCAAAATGAATAAACAGATGAAATCGAGCATATAGAAGAGAAAAACTGCAGAATTGAAAGAATGGTTTGGAAAAATAAATAATGAAATGCAAGAATTATGTCCTTATGGGTTGATTCTTTGGATTGATTGTGGATTGATTGTGGATTGATAAGGACTCCGTGGATAGGACCTAAAAACCCGAGATCGAAGCAGTTCTTCTCATTCAAAAATCTCATTACTAAAATTTGTTATAGTTATTTCGACTGAATGGAGAATAATAAAAGAATTCATTGGTTGCTTGTATCATTAACCATTTCTTTATTTTTATGCGAGGAGCTTACCATGAATCCACTGATTTCTGCCGCTTCCGTTATTGCTGCTGGATTGGCTGTAGGGCTGGCTTCTATTGGACCTGGAGTTGGTCAAGGTACTGCTGCGGGACAAGCCGTAGAAGGTATTGCGAGACAACCAGAGGCAGAGGGTAAAATACGAGGTACTTTATTGCTTAGTCTGGCTTTTATGGAAGCTTTAACAATTTATGGACTGGTCGTGGCATTAGCGCTTTTATTTGCAAATCCCTTTGTTTAATCCTCGAAATTGAAAAGTCTTTGTTTTTTTTGTCTTTCTTATTTTCTTAGAATTAGCCGCTTGATTTTTCGAATTTTATGAAGATTTCACCTACAATAACTTTAACTTAATTCTGAGATAAGTGCCATGGGAAGGACTAATTTGAGGATCAGGAATTAGCAGATCTACTCGTTTTCTTCCTTCCCGTTTTCAGTCTAATGGAACCCCTCCCCTTTTTTTAGGAAGCGTTGGAACAAACGAGATATATCGCAACTGATCTCTGGGGTGAGGGACCTAATTATAATTAAATATTTTTTAGGGGGCTTTGATTGAAATATTAAAATAGAAAAAAAAAGAAGAATTTAATATATTGAATTGAGTGAGAAGTGAAATAAGAAAATTTATCAAATAGAAAGAGGGCGAAGTAATACAAAAAGAAGTAAGTCTGTTTATAGTCCTATTTATAAGAGGAGATCATATGAAAAAAGTAACCGATTCTTTCGTTTCCTTGGGTCACTGGCCATCCGCCGGGAGTTTCGGATTTAATACCGATATTTTAGCAACAAATCCAATAAATCTAAGTGTAGTCCTTGGTGTATTG